GTCCTATATGTACAAATTGAAGTCGGGCGGATCTTTACCCGGAGTAGAACATAAACCTAAAATAATTGAGGAGGCCCATTCAGGAACAAGAAAATTACATCGTAATTTGGATTAGATTATTTCGATGAAAAATACATCAATGAGAGGTTAATTCAATAAGTTTAGTGGGTTCTTTTCTTTTTTACGGAGAGGCGAGCAAAAAAGAAAAAAAACCTTTCTAAAAAAATAGACGAAAAAGCCCCTTTATTACATTAGGAGGTAGAAAAGTCCTACTATAAACTATAAAAAAAGGAAGGCGGGCTGGAATCAACACATTGATTCTTTTTTCACAATTTTTTTGAACCGTATGCATCAAAAGGTGCGTGTACGGTTCATAAGGGATAAATTTTTGTCCTAATCAACCGACTTCATCGAGAAAGGTTCCTTTTTTTAGGCCAAGGGGTTGATAGCGAGATCTCAAACCAACTTATCGGTCTGATGGTATATCTCACTATAGAGGATGAAACTCGGGATGTTTTTTTGTTTATAAACTCGCCCGGCGGGTGGGTAGTACCCGGATTATCACTTTATGATACTATGCGATTTGTGTCACCAGATGTAAATACAATATGCATAGGATTAGCCGCTTCAATGGGATCTTTCCTCCTGGCCGGAGGAGAAATTACCAAACGTATAGCATTCCCTCACGCTTGGCGCCAATGCGTTTTTTATTTGAGAGAAAAAAGAAGACTATGCCTTCGCGATATGTAATATTAAATGAATAATACAGTAATAATAGCATGGCACTTCGAGTTCGATATGAACAAACTCTTTTTGTTTTTTCATAACATGGAATTCTGTATCGGGCGAGTAATATGAGACTGACTAAAGGGTATTCTGATTTTATCTTATCTATCTGGGGGTCATTTCAGCGTCACAAACTTTTTTTTTCACACCATAAGTATCTTTCGAATATTTATGTTATGAAAGAGTACTAAAATGAAAACAAAAAGATCTTTTTTTACTTACTTTGATTTGATCGGATTAAAAAGAAACTTTGGGATTGCTGAATCACATACGAGACGAGATAAATGAGAAATATAGAAAGCAACGGAACCACCATAGTATTTTTTAACTCCCCCGAAAAGAAGGGTGGTAAATGGGTCACTTAATGATTTGGAATGTATCCTTTTTTTTTTTTGCTCGACGGAAAGGAAAAGTAAAGCCCGCTGTGGAGCCGTATGCAATGCACAAAAATGCCTGTACGGTTGTTCAATTATATAAGAATTTTATTCTTGGTATTCTTTATCTCTTTCCTTTGTCCGATCGTATGAGATCAAGGAACCATTAATTATGTTATATCATCAGGGTAATGATCCACCAACCTGCAAGTTCTTTTTATGAGGCACAAACAGGAGAATTTGTCCTAGAAGCGGAAGAACTTCTGAAACTCCGCGAAGCCATCACAAGGGTTTATGTACAAAGAACGGGCAAACCATTGTGGGTTGTATCCGAAGATATGGAAAGGGATGTTTTTATGTCAGCAACAGAAGCCCAAGCTCATGGAATTATTGATCGTGTAGCGGTCGAAAACACCGGGGATTCACGTAAATATGCGATTCCTTTTTGAACCATAACTTGGATTCGGATGAACCTAAATTTCCTATTTTATCTTCTTACCGGGGTAAAATAGGGTAAGGTAAAAAGGAAAATCGAAATAATTCAGAAGAGTCTGGTTAGGATTGATCTAAACCAGCCCATTTTATATATGATTTATCATGCCAACAATTAAACAACTTATTAGAAACACAAGACAGCCAATAAAAAATGTAACAAAATCCCCCGCTCTTCGGGGATGTCCTCAGCGTCGAGGAACATGTACTAGGGTGTATGTGCGACTCGTTCAGATCATGAGCTGGAACTAAATTAAAGAACAATTTTTTCCAGTATCAATGACCAGCACGAATGAATATTCTGGAAGAATTCCATTTAATCTAAAACCTTCGGTGTGCCATTATGTTTATGTATTAAATTTATGGTTTCTATTGGTGCAAATCCAATCACCTCAATTGGAGATGAGAAGCAATTCCCCATTGGTAGCAAATGGTTATCCATTAAGCGGGGGAAACCATATTTAAGAAGCAAAATAATTAGGCTCCCACTCTTGCAATAACGGACTAACAGGGTCAGTTACCTAGCCAACCTTTGTAATTAAATACCGTTACTGTATGGGTAGATCTCATTGTGAAAAGACCTATTACTAGATAATTCATGGGTAGAGTCAAAGAATGTGAACTATACAAGTTACTAATAAGATTTAACATTTATTACTGAGGGAAGTGGCTCCGGTGTATAGAGAGGACCTCACCGTTTAAGAAGCAACCATAGAAACGATGGAACCCACAATTTATCTATTTACCTTTACTATTTATTGATACTTTATACTATATTCATTCAATTCACAATTGAATATATTTCATTTATTTGTTGCTATTTCGTTTAGTATCAATAAAATTGATTATTTTATTTCGAGGTTAAATACCTGGAAAAAATCGTGGTCGGGAAGGTCATAGTAGCAAAAGCCATTGGAATTTTTTTTATACATTGGAAGAATCCGTTTTGTTATTAATAGACCAGGAAAGGGGAAAAGAATGACTGAAAGAAAAAAAGAAATTAGTTATTCATCAAAGTTTCATTTGATTCAATGACCAGAATTAGACGAGGGTATGTAGCTCGGAGACGTAGAACAAAAATTCGTTTATTTGCATCAACCTTTCGAGGGACTCATTCAAGACTTACTCGAAGTACTATTCAACAGAAAATGAGAGCCTTGGTTTCTGCTCATCGGGATAGGGGCAGGCAAAAGAGAAATTTTCGTCGTTTGTGGATCAGTCGGATAAATGCAGCAATTCGTAAGATAGGGGTATCCTATAGTTATAGTAGATCAATACATGATCTGTACAAGAGGCAATCGCTTCTTAATCGTAAAATACTTGCACAAATAGCAATATCAAATACGAATTGTCTTTACATGATTTCCAATAAGATTCTTAAGAAAGGATATTATTAGAAGGAATACACCATACTGATTTAAATGGGGCCCCGGAGAATGAGCTCCGGGAAGATAGGGTAGAAAATTTCTATGAAAAATGGAATTAATTCAAAATATAGTTAAAGAATGAACACTAAAAAAAAAGAAGAAAATTTCTTTTTCTTACTCATTTTTTTCTTACGACGCGACAATCAAATTTTAATTCTCTCATTTTTTTTTCGAATAAAAAACAAATTCCTCAATTGCAATTGAATCAAAATTCCAATCTGAACCCCAACTCAGATTGATTTTTGATTCTATTTATTTCTAGTTCGAGGGCCCGTGGTTCTAGGAGTCGACTCAGTTCTCTCAAATTGTTTCTCATTATTAAGAAAAGGTAACAAAGATAAAATACGAGCTTGTTTTATAGCAACAGTAATTAATCGTTGTTGTTTCAAAGTCAATCTATTCACTCGTCTAGATAATATTTTTCCTTGTTCACTAATAAATCGACTAATTAAACTCATGTTTCTATAATCAATTCGATCCCCCGACCCAATTGGGGGCAAACGCCTACGAAAAGATCGCTTGGATTTAAGAAAAAGTCGCTTGGATTTATCCATGGTTTATTCCTTATCTTTAAAATCCTATTTGTAAATTCTAATTGAATTTGGGATCCGACTCAAATAGGATTCGATTTTTTTTAGTTTATTTATTATGTATGTAATTATTAAATTAGAGAATTTATTTCTGTTCTATACACGCGTTCAATTTTATCTATTTCTTTATCTCCCCATGAATCGTATGCTTGTAACAATAGGGACAAAATTTTCTCAATTCTAATCGACTAGGCGTATTGTGTCGATTCTTTTGAGTAATATATCTGGAAATGCCCCGCGATTTCTTATTAATATCGTTTCGAACACAACTGTTACATTCTAAAATAACTCTTGTTCTGACATCTTTACCCTTAGCCATGAACCTCCCTTTTTTATTTTGGATTCACTCAACTTTTCCATTTTTGATCCGAAACGAAGAAGAAAAAAAGAAGTTGCTGACTCGAAATTAAATTCTTAAATCTTCCATTTTCATTGCGGTCAATAGCAATAGAGAAATAATAATAAGTAATACAAGAATTTCTAAATATCAATTAAATTAGTTTAGTTCTAAATACCAGTATTTCATTTATCTATCTTGTATGCTGCCGCTGTCCTATATCCCTATTTTCATTTCTGCTCTACCTATTTTAATTTAATTCCGACGGAAACGGGGTTTCGTTGCCGATGAATCTTCTTTGATTCTTTCTCTCTTTTTTTTTTTCCGACAGAAATAAAAAAGGAGCTTAATCACATAAAATTTATTGTATCTCGAATCTTATTCATACCTAGCTAGAATGAAAAAAATGGGAATGTCAACGCATCTGGGAATAAACGATTGATCTCAATCAATAGACCTGCTAAAGACCCAAACCATAGAGTGCTTAACACAGGTGCCACGGAGAGATATGTTTTTAGATCTCGCATTGAAAATACTCCTTTTTTTATTGTAATACATATATAATCAGATACATGTGTCGTTAAGGATCGCTTGTATTTCTACGCAGAATCCCTAACTAAAATGGATATATCGACGGTAGATTTTCTTTTTTTTACAGAAAAAGAAGCCCACTTACTTTACTGAACATTACCGATTAATATATAATAATATATATCTATCTATTTATTGTTAATTAATGAAATTTTTTTATTCTTTTATTATATGTGTTATATGAGAATATGTTATATGAGACGAAAAAGAAGAAATGGCACGAGGTTTATTAATCGAGGAAATTACGATGTGGAAAACAAGACGGGGATTCTCTACAATGACACTGTAGGTCAATTAAAAGGGATGTAGCGCAGCTTGGTAGCGCGTTTGTTTTGGGTACAAAATGTCACAGGTTCAAATCCTGTCATCCCTATCTATTACTTCTCCGATGTGCAGTAATGAA